CACTTAAGGGCGGATAGACCGTCCACCCAGTGCCGCTACCCACTTCTACTAAGGCTGAGCTTAATAGGAGCAAGAGACTAGGTGGCAACAACCAGAATGAAATATTATTTAATCGTGGAAATGCCATGTCAGGTGCACCTATCAGAATCGGAACAGACCAATTACCAGATCCGCCTATCATCGCCGGCATAACCATAAAAAAGATCATTAAAAAAGCGTGAGCCGTTATTAAAACATTATAAAGTTGATGATTACCACCAAGAATTTGATCGCCGGGTCGTGCTAATTCCATACGAATCAGTACTGAGAAGCATGTGCCCATCACTCCAGCAATAGCACCGAAGATGAAATATAGAGTCCCTATATCCTTGTGGTTAGTGGAGAACAGCCATCGTGTCGTAAAATTGAGATTATTTCTTTCTTTCCTTGTCAGAGAGGGGCCGGAGCGGGGCTTTTTTATTGAAATGGGAAGTCCGGTTGGTTTAGTTTCCAAGGAAATACCGGAGGAATTCTCTATACACGGCGGAGAGATTCCCGTTTTGCTGGGCATCTTGGATCCAGTACCGCAGCATAGCTTCCACCAATCCTTTATCAAAAGGGGACTGGGGGTCAGTCAGATTTAAACGACTCATAAAGTCGTTGATAAATGAAAGACCCTCAGTCCTTATGGCACCCTCGCGAAAGGGCGAGTCTGCCAATATTTGAGTGAGCCGCTCAGTTGTTTCCCTCATTAACAAATTAACGAGTTGCTCTAAGAGATTCGCCTTAAACTCTAACAGGCGAAGATCGAAGAGCTCATTGCTCAGGACATTACGGTAGTGTGCAATGGTCAGGGTGTCATCGAGAAACCCTCTGACTAAGGCTTCGTACTCGCCAAAGTTCATTTGGGGTGGCAAGCCGTCAATCAAACGGTTCTCTAGAAGTCGTATCCGAGCAAAGAGTTCTAATTCCGTCTCTTGGTTCAGTATACGAAATTGATCGACAACGTCGAGAGGTATTGGATTATTTATAGGTATATTTTCATTTGGGTTGAAAGGGGGATTATTTATAGGTATATTATCAACTGAATTGGAATCTGCGATTGAGCCAGAGTTCACGGCCAAAGAGCCCGAAAATAAATGCATAAGATCGATGTCAGCAAAAGTGGCCTTTACCAAAAACCAATTCCACAAAATCAAATAAAAGTAAGCGAACCCAAGCCTAACGAGTGGTCTATCTAAGAAGAAGATGATTATATAAAACATGAAATATTTGATAGTATACATTTCGGATAAGATTCACTTGTAGTTCCGCTTCTTGCTATAACAGAAAGACTTGTCGGAAATCTGGTTGTTCCAGAAAGGCATGGGAGTTTTGGGCGTATTTCATACGCTATTTTGATTTCATTATTTTTTTCATCCACCTATACCTACAGCATTCTATTTGACTGTGGCAACCTTTCTATTATGAGGCATAAAACTACTTACTTAAGATATGGGGTTCTTACCAATTCTTTATTAAATAAAGCTGTCTATGTAAATCTAAATCTTTCCGCTTGCGTCTCCTTCTCCGTCTTGATATACATCACATTTCGCACCTTATGATTAGTACTTGCTTAACGGGACTTTCTTCCTTATCGCACGAAAGGCCTATTTAACTGCAGAAGCTGGAAAAAACATGGATCGAGTCGGGTAAGCTATTGAATTGGATTGGAGTTTTCGAGTTAAAGCTATGACGAATCCCATGTGTTAAGCATAAGCATCCCGCGGTGCTTGCAATGCAAGAGAAAACCAAGGGCAGCGTGCGCAGCTTATTCCATTCAAAGGTGTGCAAATGCAGGATTTTATAGATATCCGCATAGTGATAGGACTTATTTTCGCATTTTTCGGTACCCTCTGCCGCCTATGCATACAAGAACCCCCGGATGGCGTGCCGATAATCCATTATGGTTGAGAGTTCAAAGCGAACCTTGGGCCATTACCGATCCCTATCACATTCGAATCAAAAACAATGCGGGAGAAACCAAGGGCTTGCTGTATACTTTTGCGCCTTGGATTCCCCATTCTACTAGTAGGGAGCAATTGCCATTCCAAGTTCCTGTCGTAGGAGCCAAGTTGTTACGCTCGCCTGATCGAAAGCCGGAGTTGGCCGATGTAACTAGAAAGACCTCTAGAATAAAGTCTTTTAATCTTTCAGATGCGTTAATTTATTCGTACAGGATGGATTTGCGCTTTCCTTTTTGGATTAGATAGAGGAATTTAGATTCTTATCTTGTCTATGATATTTTCTTATCTGATTAGAAGCTAATCATAAATTGTATGGGACCAAAAGTAAAGATATGAAAGTAGATATCGTCGTTTTTCCCTTTAACACTATCTTCATATCTAATCAAAATAGGAATATAAATTGTACGAAATCATAAGAACGGGGATCCCTATCCGAAGAGAAGGGCATGGATTGATCGATTTGGAAACGAAAAGAAATTGGCTCTTCGGCCGGCCTTATTTCTCTTTCCTTTCTCCGCGTAGACAAGGGGATTCTCTTTTTCTGCCTTCGCCATCTATATAGACAACTAGACAACCGAGGCTACGTCTTTTTCGATCCGGGGAGCTTTCTTCGCCCTTAGTCGCAGGGGATTCTCTGCTTTTTAGGAAGTTCTGCCGTTGACCTTATCTTGTTGCAGATACATATAAAAAGACCCAAAAGGCTTTTTCGCCAGAAGAACACTTACTTATCGGATTGAGATCAGTCTTAAAGTAATAAATGAATATCTAGCCGCGAATCCAAACAGCTAAGGGAAATTCTATACTCAGAAGGCTTGAAATCGGGTCTCCATTTATGCATCATGGCCAGCAATGAACCAGGGTTACTTATTGGATTGCCCCATTAACTTCGGTATAACCGAAGTTGCATCAACTCGGCTCAACAAGAAGCTCGGAACAGCACAAAGGGAAGTAAACCTCACAGCACTTTCAGATAGGCACGGCAGCCGTCCTTCTCTATCTTTCCATGCAACTCAAGTCACAAGACATAGCACCTTCCGTTCACGGCCATCGGATACTACTTACTCAACGGGGGGCGTCTTGGATAAGCCTTTGAAGTCTAGTTTGAAGATCCGTGGTAAATGGATTCGTTTGGAGTATGAGAGCCTACCCCAGGTTTGTTTTCGTTGTGGGATAATTGGTCATGATCAAATTCAATGTGTGGCTGGTCTGGGTTCGGTTGTTTCTAAGGTTGTGGAAGAGGGCAATGGTAACGTGAGAGTTAATTGCACGACAATGGGTTCTGATACCACTGGGAGCTTAGATGTTGGAATGAATCAGAGTGTAAACTCTGCTTCTGAATCTGTCAGGTTGAATGATTCCATTAGGACAAATAAAGATAAAGCAGTTGAGTCTTCTGATGATGGGAACTCTTCCCTGGGACCTTGGAATTTGGTTACTACTAGAAGGGCTCGTAAAAACACTTAAATTCCTGGAAGTAATGATGCTGGAATGCGCACAAGTGGATCACGTTTTGGCCTTCTTGCGAATGAGAATGTGGATGATGTAGAAGAGTAATTTTCTGAGTTGCATAAAAGACCAATCTTTGGAGATATCCCAGGAGTGACTCGTCCGATGCCTACCAAGGCTAGTGAAGCTACCAAGGGCGAGGCTAAGGTGATGAAAAACGCGAGTCTAAAGAAACCTGTTGCTAAACCTCCTCGTATTCATCCCAAGGACATCTCTAACAACAATTCAGGACAGGGTCGCAAGGTTGCTAACCTGGGGACTGATTCGGGTCGGCTTTTGAATGTGGTAGTTTTATTAAGATTAACGGATCTGTTATTTTTAACATTATAATAACTCGACCCGCTCGAAGAGGATCAAAACAATCTTAATGAAAAACCAGTAACAGACCTCAAATAAGTTTAAGAACCCAATGGATCAGGAGGTAGAGGTATTCCCATGTCTGATTTTAGCCGATTTGGTGCATCAAGTCGACCTTACTATTTTCCCTTTTTTACTAAGATCGGAGGTGGAAGCGAAGCTGCTCGGATTCGATAGACAATGCCTTTTGACGATGGGATTTGTCTACTTTGTTTTTTCCCTTGCATCTTTGTTACTCTTACTTTTTTGCTACTCCGAGGGACTTGCTGTTGAATTTTTTAATAGCCGCCAGGGCAGAACGAAGTGACGAGAAGTTTGGGATATGTTTGGCCTGTCTTTCATCCACGATACAGTACATTTTCTTTGGCCGCTCTTCTAACAGCCAGCTATCACAAGGCAGCCATTCATTCAAACAAGAACCAACTACCTTGTTGCAGCATACATGCCAGTGGTGTATTACGATCCGCGGTTTTTCCTCTTTCTCTACCTACATTTATATATGAAAATATCACCCGAACAAAAAGATGCCACACTAAGAAAGCAATCCAATCAGGAACAAGGTAGTTAGGGGCATGCGGACTAACTGCTCTGACATTCCTGTTTTTTTGAAATGAATCTTCGGACCCTCTGAAACAGATGGGCCCCCTTCTCCCAGACTGGGACTCCTCTTTACCGCATTTCTTCCTTCTGCAAGAGCTACTGCAAGAGTAATGTTCACTGCTCCTGCACCTCCAACTCCAACAGGAACTTCCGCATCTCTATTCGCATTTTCCTCATATGTAGTCTCTACGCGCTTTTTGACCGCATCTGAAACGACAACAAGTGTGTGCATTTCCCTATCAAAGCCCTTGAATTTTAGGCACGAAGGGCGTTCTGAGGCTGAATCATGTGGATTCACCAGGCACCCATATATTAATTTGTTGAAAACAGCTCCTTCGCCTATTTGTATTTCTACAATCATGCTTACCAATATGCAACTGACTGAACAGTACAGGCAGGACGGCTTTGCTTAAGACCGGAATGTTACCCCCGCTCGAACTCAAGAACTAAACTCAAGTCATTGATCATTTCCGCTCATGCTTGCTTCCGTTGCCTATCTAAAAGAAGAAAAGATGCACGAGCCACTCTTTCTCTTATATACGCTACGCTATTTGAAGATAGTGATTTGAATGCCTATCCCCTGCCTATGCGCTTGCCTTTACTACCTTGAAGTGGATCTCCTATCTATATTCGACAGCTTGAAGAGGGAAGAAGAAGTAGAGCGAATGCTCGTTCTGTTGGAACTCTCGATCTGATCTTGAAAGAGGGGAAGGGAGATCGATCTCAATCTCTCGAATCCTTCTCTCCTTCCCAACGCTATCTGTCCAAGGGGAAAAGGCTTGCAAACAGTGCAAAGGGTACCAAGCAATCTCGCAAGCTTCAGTTTTCCAGTTCAGAATCCGATGTGAGGAAAAGAATCCTAGGTCAAGGCAGTAGCACGGTACGGGCCCATGTTCTCAGTGCTTAGTGTGAAATGACTTAGTCAAGAGATCGTAGGATACCGGCAAAGGAAGAAGGTGGATACTAGTTTTATTTCGATTCGGAAAAGAAGATGGATAATCTCAATAGTCAAGGTTGGTTTGAAAGAAAAAAATCAAGGTGCGAAGCGAAAGCGCTTGCTAACATGGTTGTTAGTTCAAGAATCCGCTGTGAATGCTACCGATACCGATACCGGAGCTGCTAAACTAAAGGAAGTGAGATGACATAGTTAATGAGGAAGGGGTATGCATCGTTCAAATTCAACTGACTTCCTTTTCCATCTGAGATCGAATGAGGGTCATTCTTTATAGATCAGATCTGCAGCGCTTACTGATTCAATCACAGCCGATACGCATTCAATTGCAAACAGAACACTGGTTAATTGAACAGTTAGCAAATCTGTACCCCTAGCGGCCTATTCTCTAGCAGCTGATTCTAGACCAGCCGATTCAATTGCAGCTACTTCGAAAAAACTGCCTATTATGGCTATGTAAAGGGACCGGCTTCCCAGAAAGGTTAATGCCCTAGGATTGGATTCATCCCCATATGGAACTGGGTGAGGGATTCCCTGAAACCAGAGCAAGAACCTAAAAAGCGATAACAAGCTAAAAGGCGCATCTCTCTAAGCCAAGATCGTCCGCTCCTCAGCAATTGATCCAAAAAGTCCCACAGCTCCTTCTTAGGCGAGCGAAGTGACCTCCGTTGGACGTTGGAAGAAAGAAGCTAATAGAGTCATAGAAGATCCCGAAAGAGGCGAATTGCCAGAAAGTTTATCAAATCCGATCCTTGCATCATCTGATCTCGATCGGGTTAACTCCTAAATTCAGGCAGTGAGCATCGAATAAGCCAATTGACACTCTCGTCCTTACCACAGATTTTTTCTCATTGTTGGCCACCGCAGCAACATCAAAAGCCGGAAATGCTATATCCCTTTGATCATGGTACTATTACAAAGGTGCAACCTCCGCGCCCATTCCTTCTTTCAGGGCTTTCCCCCCATATGTATACTCCTCTCCTTTTCGTCGAGTAAGCAAGTAAACTACCTTCACCCCAGAACTAATAATGGAGAATGGTAATCCAACTGATTTACGACTATACCAGGAATAATTGGCTGCTTAAGACCGGAATTTATCTAACGCTTAACAAGATTCGATTCGCGCTAAAAAAAGACTAAAATGGCTGTACAGGGCCGGAGCCTATTCTCATCAGACAGAAGACCGGCCTCTGGAATCGATCTAAAAATTTTAAAAAATAAATTCGTTTATCGCCCATGCTTGCTATATGAATTTTATACTTTATTTATATTCATTATTAATTTCTATTTCTTTAGCCTGGGGGAAGCTCCTAATGGAAAGAGTACTATCATTTAAGCAGGGTGACAGATTGCCATTGACCTCAGACCTCACAAAGGCGGATGCTCCTGTAGGTAGGAGCTACTTCACTTTCGGTGTTCGGCGCTCCCTTCGAACTGATATCCAAAGATTCCCTGTAACAGGATGGTTTGAAATGATGGTTTATTACAGGTTCTGGTGACATGAATAGGATGAGCATACGAATGAGCCGGGACATGGATAACGTAGTGGTTCGAGCCGGTCGAGAGTACGAGATTACTGACCGAAGACTCTTCAATTGAGATGGGCCGAAGACCTGCTAGCGAAGGAATGCATCCAACAGTGTTCTGTCTCATTGGTCCTCTCACGCGCTCAAAAATACACTTTGTTCTCCCGGAAATCACTTCAATTATAATACATGACTTATCTTAGTTCGATCTGATACCTCTCGATTCAGAGAGGAGTATCATTTTTAGTCTCCCCGTCTTGATCTCTACTAATTCGATATGAGACTGGGGGAAGGGAAGCTTTATGGGAGAAAGGAGGAAAAGGTCAGGCTAGTAGCTAAAGGCTTTACTCAAACATATGGGATAGATTACGAGGAAGCCTTTGACCCGGTAGACAAGATGAAGTCTCTTCGTCTCCTGCTCTCTATTGCTGACAATCGGGATTGGCCTCTGTTACAATTAGATGTTCTAAATGCCTTCCTGAACGGGGACTTACAGGAAGAAGTTTACATAAGTCCTACACCGGGGGGAGGAGAACAAGAGAGGTCAACGGGAGTCGAAGACAAACGACGGCGA